ACCATAGGAATATTATTTCATTAAATCATTAAATCATTTATTTCTCTTGTTCCTCTTGAAAGTTCTTCAATGTGCATTTCTACACACGTCTTTTTTTCGGAGGTCTACAGCCATTATGTGACATAGGGGTTACATCCCGTACAAAAGTTAATAATATACCACTTCTACGAATAGCTCGGAGGGCTGCGTCTCTTCCGAGACCGGGACCTTTTATCATGACCTCCGCTCGTTGCATACCTTGATCCACTACTGTACGAATAGCATTGCCTGCTGCGGTTTGAGCAGCAAATGGTGTCCCTCTTCTCGTACCCTTGAATCCACAAGTACCGGCAGAGGACCAAGAAACCACCCTACCCCGTACATCTGTAACGGTGATAATGGTATTATTGAAACTTGCTTGAACATGAATAACTCCCTTTGGTATTCTACGTGCACTCTTACGTGATCCAATACGTCCATTCCTACGTGAACCAATTCTCGGTATAGCTTTTGCCATATTTTATCATCTCGTAAATATGAGTCAGAGATATATGGATATATCCATTTCATGTTAAAACGGATTCCTTATTTATGTATCGTTTCCTTTAGCGAGGGTGATTATCCCTGCCTTTGTTTATGTCTCGGATTGGAACAAATTACTATAATTCGCCCCCGCCTGCGAATTAGTCGACATTTTTCACAAATTTTACGAACAGAAGCTCTTATTTTCATATTTGTCATTCCTTATCTTAAATTGTAATCTACTTCTTGGAAGAAAATAAGTTTCTTGAGATTTTGCATCTCGAATTGTATTCTCACGAAAGGGGTGTTCAAATCACTTAATCCTTCGAATCCTTGTTGCGGAGTCGATAAATTATACGTCCTCTGGTTGAATCATAACGACTTACCTCAACCTTGACTCTATCTCCGGGTAGTATCCGTATAAAACTACGTCGGATCTTTCCTGAAACATAACCTAGAATCAGATCTTCATTATCTAAACGAACCCGGAACATGCCGTTGGGAAGCGATTCGGTAATTAAACCCTCATGAATCCATTTTTGTTCTTTCATTCCAGGTAAAGCCCCCTTGAAGTATCAACTAAGGAAGGAGGAAGAATATTAGACAACTCGTCTCTTTTCTTTTTTTTTTTACAATTACAAATAGTAAGTTTTGTATCCAATTTGTATATTAAAAAGATTACCATATATAACACAAAATTTCTCCGCCGACTCCTTCTAGCCGAGTCTCTCGGTCTGTCATTATACCTCGAGAAGTCGAAATAATTACAATCCCCATCCCGCCTAAAATTCGAGGAATTCGTTGATAATTAGAATAGATTCGTAGACCAGGTCGACTGATCCGTTTTAAATTTAAAAGATTTCTATAGGGCCTTTTCCTATTTCTTCTATGTCGGAGCGTTAAAACCAAAAAATCTTTGTTGTTTTCTCGATGTTTTCTCACGTTTTCGATAAAACCTTCTCTTAAAAGTATTTTGACAATATTTTCGGTAATATTAGTAGCTGTTATTCGAAGCACCCTTTTTTTATCCATATCAGCGTTTTGTATAGAGGTTATTACCTCAGCAATAGTGTCCCTATCCATGATGAACTCAAATTGTTGGTGACTGAAAATTTTATATAATCAACATGTTTTTCTTTTTTTTTTTACTTATTTCGTTCTTATTCTTCTTTCTTTATGAATTTAAATAATTAAATTTAAAATTAAAGGTATATGCGTGAGATACAATCTATTTATTATTTTTATTTTATTATTTTGAATCTTAATCTATTTCTTTCAATTATCCCACTATAAAATATCACGATCCCCTTTTTATAATACCTCAGGGGCTAATGAAACTATTTTAGTAAAATTAAATTGTCTTAATTCCCGGGCTATCGCACCAAAAATTCGAGTTCCTTTTGGATTTCCTTCTTGATCAATAACAACTGCAGCATTGTCATCATATCGGATTATCATACCGTTGTCACGTTTGAGTTCTTTACAGGTACGCACAATTACAGCTCTGACCACTTCTGATTTTTCTAGGGGCATATTTGGTACTGCTTCTTTGATCACAGCAACAATAACGTCACCAATATGAGCATATCGACGATTGCTTGCCCCTATGATTCGAATACACATCAATTCTCGAGCCCCGCTGTTATCTGCTACATTTAAATGGGTCTGAGGTTGAATCATATCATTTTGTAATCTGTTCTTTTAATGCAAAGGACAAAGAAAAAAAGAAATATTATTTGTCTAAAAAGAAAAAAAGGAATAAGGAATTTTTTTTCACACCCCAGACTCATTTCTGTTAGTTCTACTTTTTATCCTTTATCCCGAAATAATGAATTGAGTCCGTATAGGCATTTTGGATGCTGCTATTGAAATAGCTCTTCTAGCTATATTTTCTGTTACTCCGCTCATTTCATAAAGTATTCGACCAGGTTTAACAACAGCTACCCAATATTCGGGGGATCCTTTCCCCGAACCCATACGTGTTTCTGCGGGCCTTAGT